AGTGCCTGACAAGACTGGGCAGGGCTGCTTTAAAACCCCCGCAGGTTTTAAATAGGCACCACTATATAGTGCGGCTTTAAATAGGCACCACTATATAGTGCGGCTTTAAATAGGCACCACTATATAGTGCGGCTTTAAATAGGCACCACTATATAGTGCGGCTTTAAATAGGCACCACTATATAGTGCGGCTTTAAATAGGCACCACTATATAGTGCGGCTTTAAATAGGCACCACTATATAGTGCGGCTTTAAATAGGCACCACTATATAGTGCGGCTTTAAATAGGCACCACTATATAGTGCGGCTTTAAATAGGCACCACTATATAGTGCGGCTTTAAATAGGCACCACTATATAGTGCGGCTTTAAATAGGCACCACTATATAGTGCGGCTTTAAATAGGCACCACTATATAGTGCGGCTTTAAATAGGCACCACTATATAGTGCGGCTTTAAATAGGCACCACTATATAGTGCGGCTTTAAATAGGCACCACTATATAGTGCGGCTTTAAATAGGCACCACTATATAGTGCGGCTTTAAATAGGCACCACTATATAGTGCGGCTTTAAATAGGCACCACTATATAGTGCGGCTTTAAATAGGCACCACTATATAGTGCGGCTTTAAATAGGCACCACTATATAGTGCGGCTTTAAATAGGCACCACTATATAGTGCGGCTTTAAATAGGCACCACTATATAGTGCTTGTACAAGCCTGGGGTGGGGTCAATTGGCCCTCCTTGCTGCGGTAGATGTCCTCTGTTTCCGGGGGTTTGCAGAGAACAGACATCTAGCGTTGTAGGGGGGGTAGGGGGGGTTTACGCTTTTTCAACCTGCTATCACAGGGGGAGACAAAGGATAAGGATGTTGAGAGAGGAGAGGACATGTTATGCCCATGATATCTCTTATTGCAATTCTTATAAGATTATCCTTAAGAAATGACACTTATTGTGGCAGGCAAGAAAATGTACAACCTTGATAGTCGTAGACGCTCTGCACTCTGAAATGTAAAGTGAAAGGAAACCAAAAAAGAGAACCAAATGCCCATTAGAGTGAACGCCCGGCTAGGTGGGTAACGAAGGGATGGTTTCGAACATTAACTTATGCCAGCGTCAATGAAAGTGCGAGGAATAATATCAATTAATGGACCTGAAGTAGGAACCAAATGCCAGGAATAATTCACTGAGTGAAACCCCCACGATTGTTGTCCCTGACCATCAATAACCGTTAGCATTAAGAAATAGTAGTGTAGGTCGGTTCTTACTGTGCATTTTTTCTAATATTTCAGATATGTTGGGTGCTTGGTATATATGTTTAGGTGTTCGTCCTGTTTTATCTTATCTATTGTGTACTTGAGTTTCATGAAAATAAGATCATGAGATGTTTGGCTTTTAGTATCTCTTAGATTGGATGTAAGTCCCTGAATGGTTAAGATAATTTAATGGTGATAATGCATTGTAAGTCCCTACCTCGTACATTTTTGTGTGGAGAGGAAAATCGGGTGGAAACAAGGAGTAGTTTAATAGAATCCTAGCTTTGGGAGTTAGGGGTGGGAGTTAAATTCTCTTCTCTTTGAAGCGTTAGAAGTTACTGTAGTTGAATCACAACGGTGGTTTTTCAGCTCACTAGTCTCGGTTAAACTCCGAGCAGAAACTATGACTTATGGTATGTGATTAATTCTATTTTGCCTTGTATTAGGGCTGGTAGCGGTGGCCTCCAACCCGTCGCCCTATTTTGCAGCCCTGGGCCTAGTAGCAGTGGCTGGACAGGGGTGTGCTCTTTTAGTGGGGCACGGTGGGTCCTTCCTTTCTCTAGTGTTGCTACTGATCTACCTCGGGGGAATGCTCGTGGTGTTTGCGTATTCGGCTGCTTTAGCAGCTGAACCACACCCCGAGACATGGGGGAGCCGTCCGGTGCTGACTAATATGGTGGTGTTTGCTGTGGTGGCGGGAGGGGTGTCTGGCCTGTTCTGAGGCGGGTGGTATGAAGCGTCTTGGGTGGGGGTCAGCGAGTTAGGAGGGTTTTCGGCAGTGCGAGGAGATATGGCCGGGGTTGCTTTAATATACTCTTTGGGCGGGGGAATGTTAGTCTGTGGGGCAGGGGTGTTGCTGTTAGCATTATTTGTTGTACTAGAGCTCACCCGGGGGTTGTCCCGGGGGGCATTGCGGGCTGTGTAGACCAAGACACTCGGGGGTTTAACACGAACTTCTGCCTCGACAAGGCAGTGTAATCTTTTTACTAGTATCTTTAAGAAAGTGACAGAGCGGTTATGTGGCTGACTTGAAATCAGTTTATGGGGGTTCAACTCCTTCCTTTCTCGTGGCCCCTGTCTCGGCGGGATGGCTGAGTGTCCAAGCGGCGGATTGTAGTCCCGTGAACAGTGGTTTAATTCCCCTTCCCGCCAAGCTTTGGGGTGTGATCACGTCAGATTGCAAATCTGAAGATGCAGGTGGATAGCCTGCCGGAGCTTGCCTAAAGCCTTAGCTTAATTAAAGTTTCTGTTTTGCATGCAGATGATGTGGGGTAATACCCCGCAGGTTTTACAAGGGCTAGAAAGTGGTGTAGTGGAAGCACTAAGAGTTTTGATCTCTTCGGGTTGGGTTCGAGTCCCATTTTTCTAATTGGGTGGGGTCAATTGGCCCTCCTTGCTGCGGTAGATGTCCTCTGTTTCCGGGGGTTTGCAGAGAACAGACATCTAGCGTTGTAGGGGGGGTAGGGGGGGTTTACGCTTTTTCAACCTGCTATCACAGGGGGAGACAAAGGATAAGGATGTTGAGAGAGGAGAGGACATGTTATGCCCATGATATCTCTTATTGCAATTCTTATAAGATTATCCTTAAGAAATGACACTTATTGTGGCAGGCAAGAAAATGTACAACCTTGATAGTCGTAGACGCTCTGCACTCTGAAATGTAAAGTGAAAGGAAACCAAAAAAGAGAACCAAATGCCCATTAGAGTGAACGCCCGGCTAGGTGGGTAACGAAGGGATGGTTTCGAACATTAACTTATGCCAGCGTCAATGAAAGTGCGAGGAATAATATCAATTAATGGACCTGAAGTAGGAACCAAATGCCAGGAATAATTCACTGAGTGAAACCCCCACGATTGTTGTCCCTGACCATCAATAACCGTTAGCATTAAGAAATAGTAGTGTAGGTCGGTTCTTACTGTGCATTTTTTCTAATATTTCAGATATGTTGGGTGCTTGGTATATATGTTTAGGTGTTCGTCCTGTTTTATCTTATCTATTGTGTACTTGAGTTTCATGAAAATAAGATCATGAGATGTTTGGCTTTTAGTATCTCTTAGATTGGATGTAAGTCCCTGAATGGTTAAGATAATTTAATGGTGATAATGCATTGTAAGTCCCTACCTCGTACATTTTTGTGTGGAGAGGAAAATCGGGGGAAGGTCCAGGGCTGGGGCCCTAGCCGGGCCCTGCCAATCGAGAGGTGTGGCAGCGGGGGGGATTTTAACCCCCGGCATCCGGCTTACAAGACCGGCGCTCTAGGTCTGAGCTACTGCTGCACTTAGCTAAGACCGTTTTGTTCTCTACCCATCCGACGGCGGGCACTAAAATTAGGAAGATGGTGAAGTAGACAACTGAGGCCAGTTGTCCGATGATGATATAGGGATCCTCTACCGGCATGCCCCCAATTCAGGTTAGAATAATGACATCTGCAATAAGAATTCAGAAGAGGGCCTGGGTGAGAGGTCGGAAAGTAAGGCCCCGCTGCTTAGAGGTGTGCAGCATTGGGATGACCATAAGCACGAGGATTGAGAAGAGCAGGGCTAGTACGCCTCCAAGCTTGTTTGGAATGGATCGCAAGATGGCGTAGGCGAAGAGGAAATACCACTCCGGTTTAATATGTGGGGGAGTAACAAGTGGGTTGGCGGGGGTGAAGTTATCAGGATCTCCTAGCAAATTAGGGGAGAACAGGGCAAGGACGATTAATGCCAGAAGGAGGGCCGCAAAGCCAAGGAGGTCCTTGTAGGAGAAGTATGGGTGGAAGGAAACTTTGTCAGAGTCAGTGCTAACTCCCGTGGGGTTGTTGGAGCCTGTCTCATGGAGGAAGAGGAGGTGAATGACAGTGGCACCCAGGACTACGAAGGGTAAGAGGAAGTGGAACGCAAAGAAGCGGGTGAGAGTGGCGTTGTCTACCGAGAAGCCCCCTCAGATTCATTGAACGAGAGCATTGCCCACGTAAGGCACGGCTGAGAGGAGGTTAGTAATAACAGTGGCCCCTCAGAAAGACATTTGTCCCCAGGGGAGGACGTAGCCTACGAAGGCTGTTATCATTACTAAAAGCAGTAGTACGACTCCGATGTTTCAGGTTTCTTTGTATAGATAAGAGCCATAGTATAGGCCTCGCCCAATGTGCATGTAGATGCAAATGAAAAAGAAGGAGGCACCATTGGCGTGCATGTTGCGGATCATCCAGCCATAATTGACGTCCCGACAGATGTGGGCGACGGAGGAGAAGGCCGTGGCAATATCGGAGGTGTAGTGCATGGCCAGGAATAGGCCCGTTAGGATTTGGGCAATAAGACACAATCCCAGGAGGGAGCCGAAGTTTCATCAAACAGAGATGTTTGACGGGGTTGGAAGGTCTACTAGGGCATCGTTTGCAATTTTTAGGAGGGGGTGGGACTTTCGGAGGTTGGTCATTAGGTAGGGGGCCGGGAGGTGTTGGGGGCCTAAAGGAGGGTGAGGAAAAGCATGGTTGGTAAGGAGATAAGGAAGAGGGTTAGAAAGCCTTTTACTATTCCTCGTTGAATGTTGCTAATTGTAGAGGCAATGGGGGTGTTGTATGAAGCAATTGCCTTGGGTCCTGCCTTCTCGAGCCATGTCTGGTCCAAGACCTGGTTGGCCATGGTTTGACCAAGGATGAGGCCGAGGTCAGGGGTGTGGCGGTGAATGATGGTGGGGAAGAAGCCTAGCATGTTGGAGAAGTTGTGAGGGGTTAGGCGAGGGGTGGCTTTAACCTGTTTGCTTGTTAAAGAGGCGAGTTCCAAAGCTGTGACAAGGCCGGCGATAGTTACGGCAAGGGCGGCCAATTTTAGTTCGGAGGGCATGGACATGACGGGGGTCTTGTCGGGGGTTATGTTTTGAGTAATGAGGAGACCTGCAAGAATGCTGCCCCAGGCTAGGCGCTTAATGGGGTTGATGAGGGAGGGGTCATTCTCATTAATAGGGGAGAGGCTGTTAAATCGAGGGTGGCCCATGGGAACGTAATAAATAACACGGAGACTGTAGACTGCAGTAAAGGCAGTGGCGACCAGGGTAAGGGTAAGGGCTCATGCGTTGAGTTCGGAGGTGTTGAGGGCTTCGATGATTGCATCCTTGGAGAAAAACCCGGCAAGGAAGGGGGTTCCGGTGAGGGCGAGGCTCCCAATTGTTAAACAAGAGGAGGTGAATGGGGCTAGGTGGTGTATTCCCCCCATCTTGCGGATGTCTTGCTCGTCATTAAGGCTGTGGATAATAGAGCCAGAACAAAGGAAGAGCATGGCTTTAAAAAAGGCGTGGGTACAGATGTGGAGGAATGCTAGCTGGGGCTGATTCAGTCCGATGGTAACCATCATGAGGCCAAGCTGACTGGATGTAGAGAATGCTACGATTTTCTTAATGTCATTCTGGGTGAGGGCACAAATAGCTGTAAAAACTGTCGTGAGGGCCCCTAGGCAGAGGCAGATAGTGAGGGCCAGGGGGTTGTGCTCAAGAAGGGGGCTTATACGAACGAGGAGGAAAATGCCGGCAACAACCATGGTGCTGGAGTGCAGGAGGGCAGAGACTGGAGTGGGGCCCTCCATCGCAGAGGGAAGTCAGGGGTGGAGGCCAAATTGAGCTGATTTCCCGGTGGCGGCTAGAATGACTCCGATAAGGGGGTACGTTAAATCTAGCCCCTTGGCAGCAGAGATAGCCTGGTGTAGCTCCCAAGAGTTAAGATTGTTAGCCATTCAGGCCATGGTGAAAATTAGTCCGATGTCCCCAACCCGGTTATAAAGGACTGCCTGAAGGGCTGCCGTGTTGGCGTCTGCCCGAGCGTGTCATCAGCCAATGAGGAGAAAGGATAGGATCCCTACCCCCTCTCACCCAATGAAAAGCTGGAATATGTTGTTTGCGGTAACAAGAACAAGCATTGCAATAAGGAAGACCAACAGGTATTTGAAAAATCGGTTCATGTAGGGGTCTGAATGCATGTATCATGAGGCAAATTCTAGGATAGACCAGGAGACATAGAGGGCGATAGGTATGAAGACCAGAGAGTAGAAGTCAAACTTAAAACTAAGGTTAATATCAAAGGTGGCTGTATTTATCCAGGTGCAGAGGGTAGTAATTTGCTCTGCCCCCTGGTCGAGGTATATGAACAAAGGTAATAGACTGATGAAAAAGGCAATCTTGACTGCGGTCTTAACATGGGCAGTGGCCCAGGCGGGGGGGCGAGGGGTTGGGAGGAGCGTGGCGGCCAGCGGGTAAAGCAGTAGGGCAAAAATGAGAAGGAGGGCGGAGGTTGCGGCAAAGGGGGTGGTGAGCATAGCTGCTACTTGGAKTTGCACCAAGAGTCTTTGGTTCCTAAGACCAATGGATGAACTATTATCCTTTAGGAGCAGGTTGGTGAGTGAGCCCTGGGGTCCAACCAAGGTCATGAAGATTAGCAGTCTTCCGTGCTGCGAGCCTCTCTCGGCGGACAAGAGGGCTTTAACCTCTGTCTTCAGAATCACAATCTAACATTTTGATTAAACTATGTCTGCAGGGGGTTAAGCCTCAGATTAGTTCGGGCTTCGCTGTTAGTATTAGAAGCGGGAGAAGGTGGAGAGCAATAAGAAGGTGCTCTCGGGTGTGTGAGGGTTGAAGGGCAAGGACGTGGGCGGGAGTGGGTCCGCGTTGGGTGATGAGGAATATATAAAGGGAGTACCCAGCTGTGATTAGGGTGCCCAGGCCCGTGAGGATAATAGTCCAGGAGGCTCAACTGAATATTGAGGTGATGATCATAAGCTCCCCCATGAGATTGGGAAGGGGAGGGAGGGCAAGGTTTGCAAGACTTCCGATGAATCATCAAGTGGCTGTGAGGGGCAGAAGCATTTGTAGTCCTCGGGCTAAAAGCATTGTTCGGCTATGTGTCCGTTCGTAGTTAGTGTTAGCTAGGCAGAAGAGGGCGGAGGATGTAAGGCCGTGGGCGATCATAAGGATGGTTGCGCCGGTTAGCCCCCAGGGGGTTTGAATCAGGATGGCTCCTACGACCAGGCCCATGTGGCTGACTGAGGAGTAGGCAATGAGGGACTTCAGGTCTGTCTGCCGGAGGCAGATAGACCCTGTCATAATGATACCCCAGAGTGCGAGGACAATAAAGGGGTAGCTAAGCTCCTTAGTTAGTGGGTCCAATATGGGGAGTATGCGGATCATGCCGTAGCCCCCAAGCTTAAGGAGTACTGCGGCAAGAACCATAGACCCTGCGACGGGTGCTTCTACGTGAGCTTTGGGGAGTCACAGATGCACCCCGTAAAGGGGTATTTTAACTAGGAAAGCGAGCATACATGCTGCTCATCAGAGTTTATGTCCGTTAGTTAGAAGATCAAGGGCCCCGGAGTATTGAATAGTGAGGAGGGAGAGGGTCCCTGTCTTGCTAATAAGGGCGAGGAGGGCTACAAGCAGTGGTATTGAGCCAGCTAGTGTATAGAACAAGAAGTAGGTACCGGCGCTAATTCGCTCGGGTTGGTTGCCCCACCGTGTAATAATAAGGAGGGTTGGAATGAGGGTGGCTTCAAACATAACGTAGAATAAAATTAACTCGGTTGCCCCGAATGCTAAAATTAGGAAGAACTGCAAGAGGGCGAGGAGCATGATGTAAAGGCGTTGACGATTAATGGGCTCCGTGCTGGTGTGGTTCTGACTGGCCAGAATCATAAGTGGAAGAAGCCAGCAGGAAAGGACAAGGAGGGGGGTGGAGAGGGGGTCTGTTGCGATGTAGTAGTTGAGGGATGTCCATCCCGTCTCTGAGGGTTTATTTAATCAGGTAAGGCTAAAAAGGGCAATACAGAAGCTGTGGGCGAGAGTGGTTGGTCAAAGTCACTTTGGGCGGGAGAGCCAGATTGTTGGTAGAAGCATAAGGGTGGGGATTAAAATCTTTAACATTGTAGTAGGTTAAGGTTCTGCAGGCGGTCTGTGCCGTGAGTTCGTGCGGTGGCTACTAAAAGGCCTAAGCCAGCACTGGCTTCACAGGCTGAAAATGTGAGAAGAATCATGGGTGCTGTCGAAAAATTAGTTGCGTCAAGCTGCAGGGTTCATAAAGAAAGGGCAACATAGAGAGAAAGCATCATGCCTTCTAAACATAGAAGGGCGGATAAGAGGTGGTGGCGATGAAGGGCTAGGCCTGTGAGGCCCAAGGTGAATGCTGCTGAGAAGGCAAAATGGCTTGGGGTCATTAGGGGGCTGCGGAGTCGAACCACAAGTGCTTGAGCCGAAATCAAGGGTTTTCATTAAACTAGCCGCCTACTCAGCTCATTCTAGGCCACCTTGCATCCACTCGTAGACAAGGCCCAGGGTCAACAAGACTAGGACCCCTGCAGCCCAGGAAAAAGTCAGAACGGGGGATGCCAGCTGGTCTCCTCAAGGGAGGGGTAATAGAAGAGCAATCTCTAGGTCAAAAAGAAGAAAGAGAATGGCGACTAAGAAAAATCGTAAGGAGAAGGGAAGGCGGGCAGAGCCTATGGGGTCAAAACCACACTCATAGGGGGAGAGCTTTTCGTGGTCGGGGGTCATAATGGGGAGTCAAAACGACACGGTTGCTAGGACTACACACAAAATGATGGCGATAAGGGCAATGGTTAACAATAGGTTCATTATCTCTCCTTGGGTTTTAACCAAGACCGGGTGCTTGGAAGGCACTTATACTGAGTTGATACTAGAGAGATTAGGACCCCCATCAGTAGATGGAGATATAAAGGAATAATCATACAACATCGACAAAGTGTCAGTATCAGGCGGCTGCTTCAAAGCCGAAGTGGTGGCTCGACGTGAAATGGTGTTGAATTTGTCGTATTAAGCACACAGCCAGGAAGGTAGAGCCGATGAGAACATGTAGGCCATGGAATCCTGTGGCTACGAAGAAAGTGCAGCCGTATACGCTGTCCGCGATTGTGAAGGGGGCTTCGTGGTATTCTAGGCCTTGAAGGAAAGTAAAGTACCCCCCAAGGACGATAGTCAGCGCGAGGGACTGGATGGCTTGCTTGCGCTTACCTTCTATGATGCTGTGGTGGGCTCAGGTTACAGTCACCCCGGAGGCCAGTAGAACGGCGGTATTAAGAAGTGGGACCTCAAAGGGATCAAGAGGGGTGATTCCTGCAGGGGGTCAAGAGCCTCCTAGCTCAGGGGTTGGGGCCAAGCTGGAGTGGTAGAAGGCTCAGAAAAAGCCTAGAAAGAATAGAACCTCGGATGTAATAAAAAGAATTATGCCGTACCGAAGGCCTTTTTGGACAGGGGGTGTGTGGTGTCCTTGGAATGTGCCCTCTCGGACGATATCCCGTCACCATTGGCAGATCGTAAGGACCAGCAGGATTGTTCCAAGGGTTATAAGGACTGTAGAGTGAAAGTGGAATCAGATAGCAAGTCCTGAGGTTATTAGAAGTGCGGCAATAGCTCCTGTGAGGGGCCAGGGGCTCGGGTCAACCATGTGGTAGGGGTGGGCTTGGTGGGTCATTACACGTTTTCTTGCAAATAAAGGCTTAGAAGGAGGACAAATACGTAGGCTTGAATCATTGCAACTGCTACTTCCAGCAGTGTTAGTAGGAAGAGTAAAACTGCTGTAAGAAGGGCTACTGCAGGCATAAGGGGTAGGAGAACATAAGCAGCTGTGGCAATCAGTTGTATAAGTAGGTGGCCTGCCGTAAGATTGGCGGTCAGTCGTACTCCAAGGGCAAGGGGGCGGATGAAGAGACTAATTGTTTCGATGACAATGAGGACGGGGATTAGAAGAGTTGGAGTGCCTTCGGGGAGAAGGTGCCCTAGTGCGTGGGTGGGCTGGGTTCGCATGCCAATAATTACAGTTGCTAATCACAGAGGGAGAGCCAGGCCTATATTAAAAGAGAGTTGAGTTGTGGGGGTGAAGGTGTATGGCAGGAGTCCGAGCATATTGATCGTAAGTAAGAAGACCATTAGGGATGCAAAGAGGGCTGCCCACTTGTGCCCTGGAGGGTTCATGGGGAGAAGAAGTTGGTTAGTGAAACGGTTCAGTGACCAAGTCTGAACGCCGAGGAGTCGATTCACAACTCAGCGTCCTGCTGGCATGGGGTATAGTAGCCAGGGGAGGGCAATAGCAAGGGCCATCAGGGGGATGCCCAGTCATGAGGGGGATGCAAATTGATCGAAGAAGCTTAGTGTCATGGTCAGGTTCAGGTGGTTTTTTGTGCTGCGTGGGGGTCTTGGGCAACGGGCTCATTTGGGGTGTTGTGTTCTAATACTTTGTTGGGAACAATAGTCAAGAAAATTAGTCAAGAAAATAAGAGGATTATAAACCAGGGGGCTGGATTGAGCTGAGGCATATCGCAAAGGGTGGGTGTTAACCACCAATCTCCAGATTAAAAGGCTGGCGCTTGTACTATTTAGCTTCTTAGCGAGGCATCTTGTGCCATTAGGATAGATCATCCCTCGAAATGTTCTAAAGGGGTTGACTCTACTACAATTGGTATAAAGCTGTGATTTGCTCCGCAGATTTCTGAGCATTGGCCATAGAAGACGCCGGGGCGATCAACAATAAAGGTTGTTTGGTTTAATCGCCCAGGGACAGCGTCTACTTTTACGCCAAGGGCGGGGAGGGCTCAGGAGTGGAGGACATCCTCCGCTGTTACAAGCATTCGAACGGGGGACTCCGCTGGTACGACCATGCGGTGGTCTGCCTCTAGAAGGCGGAACTGTCCGGGGTTTAAGTCTGAAGTTGGGAGCATGTAGGCATCAAATTCAAGATCCTCGTAGTCGGTGTACTCGTAAGTTCAGTATCACTGATGGCCAACGGCCTTTACAGTTACATGGGGGCTGCTTACTTCATCTATCATATAGAGGAGGCGTAGGGAGGGGAGTGCGATAAGGATTAAAACAATGGCTGGGAGAACCGTTCAAATTACCTCAATCTCCTGGGAATCTAGAACGAGCTTGTCCGTAAGTTTTGCCGTGACTATTGCGACAATGATATAGAGGACCATAGTGCTAGTCAGGATTACGACTATAAGAGCATGGTCGTGGAAATGAAGTAACTCTTCTATTAGGGGCGAAGCTGCGTCTTGGAGTCCGAGTTGTACTGGATGTGCCATCCACCGGGGCACGGGGGTTTCACGCCCCCCGTCTGCTTAATAATGCAGGGTAGTGTCTACTGGTGCCCTACGGGGCATTTAGCCTATTTTAGTTTAACTGATTTTGCACGAAAGCTGGTTCCTCGAATGTGTGATAGGGGGGAGGGCAGCCGTGAAGTCATTCAATGTTTGTTATAGTTAGTTCTACCGATAGTACTTCTCGCTTGGCGCTGAATGCTTCTCAAATAATAAACAAGAACATAATTACGGCAACCAGGGATACGAGAGAGCCGATAGATGAGACGGTGTTTCAGAGTGTGTAGGCATCCGGGTAGTCGGAGTATCGACGGGGCATGCCTGCAAGTCCGAGGAAGTGCTGGGGGAAGAAGGTAAGGTTGACACCCGCGAACATCACAACAAAGTGAATTTTTGTTCATGCTGAGTGAAGAGTATACCCTGTGAAGAGGGGGAACCAGTGCACGAAACCTGCAACAATGGCAAAGACAGCTCCCATTGATAAAACATAGTGGAAGTGTGCAACAACATAATAGGTGTCGTGGAGAATGATGTCAAGGGATGAATTTGCTAGGACAATTCCCGTAAGGCCCCCAACTGTAAATAGGAAAATGAAACCTAGGGCTCAGAGCATTGGGGTTTCTCACTTAATGTCTCCTCCGTGGAGGGTGGCTAATCAGCTAAAGACTTTAACCCCGGTGGGGATTGCAATAATCATTGTGGCAGAGGTAAAATAGGCCCGGGTGTCTACGTCCATGCCTACGGTGAACATGTGGTGGGCTCATACAATGAAGCCCAGAAGGCCGATGGCCATCATTGCTCACACCATCCCCATGTACCCAAAAGGTTCTTTCTTACCTGAGTAGTATGCAACGATGTGGGAAATCATACCAAAGCCAGGAAGAATTAGAATGTATACCTCGGGGTGTCCGAAGAATCAAAACAAGTGTTGATAGAGAATGGGGTCCCCTCCGCCAGCGGGGTCAAAGAAAGTGGTGTTAAGGTTTCGGTCTGTTAAGAGCATAGTAATCCCCGCAGCAAGGACTGGAAGAGAAAGAAGAAGGAGGACTGCCGTAATTAAAACAGCCCACACAAATAAGGGGGCCTGGTACATAGACATAGCGGCTGGTTTCATATTAAAGATTGTGGTGATGAAGTTGATGGCCCCTAGAATAGATGAAATACCCGCAAGGTGAAGGGAGAAAATAGTTAAGTCAACAGATGCTCCGGCATGGGCGAGGTTGCCAGCTAGTGGGGGGTAGACTGTTCACCCGGTCCCTGCTCCTGCTTCTACCCCAGAGGAGGCGAGTAAGAGGAGGAAAGAGGGGGGAAGAAGTCAGAAACTTATGTTGTTCATACGGGGGAATGCCATGTCGGGGGCCCCGACCATCAGGGGGATGAGTCAGTTACCAAAGCCCCCGATCATGATTGGCATCACCATAAAGAAGATCATTACGAAAGCGTGAGCCGTAACGATTACGTTATAGATCTGGTCGTCCCCCAATAGAGCCCCGGGCTGGCTTAGTTCTGCCCGGATAAGGAGGCTAAGGGCTGTGCCCACTATTCCAGCTCAAGCACCAAATACGAGATAAAGGGTGCCAATGTCTTTGTGGTTGGTAGAAAAGAGTCAACGTGTTGCCACAGGTGGGGGGGGGGGGGGCTTCCCCGCCTATTTAGGTTAAGTTAGGCGGGGAAGTAGACAGATGCTCGCTGGTTTGGGCGCTTAGCTGTTAACTAAGATTTTGCAGGGTCGAGGCCTGCCTGTCTAGGGGCTGGGGGGTTCTCACCCCCGATTAGGGCTTTGAAGGCCCTTGGTTTGTTCTAGCCTAAGCCCCTAAGGGGCTAGTAGGGCGAATACGCCTGGGGCGAGAGGAAGAAGGGCCAGGGTGGCGGTAGTGGAGAGGGCGAGGGGAAGGGTGAGCTGAAGGGAGGGGAAGCGTCAAGCAGGGGTGCCGGCAATATTGTTGGGGGGAACGGTAAGGGCCATGGCGTAAGAGAGGCGGAGGTAGAAGTAGAGGCTAAGAAGAGCGGAGAGGGCTGCGATGGTAGCAAGGGCCGGGAGGTCCTGCTTTGTTAGCTCGTGTATAATAAGTCATTTAGGCATAAAGCCCGTGAGAGGGGGTAGGCCTCCGAGGGACAAAAGCACCAGGGGTGCGGCCGCTGCAAGGGGTGGGGTCTTAGCTCAGGAGAGGGAAAGTTGGTTGACGGTAGTGGCCTTGTTAATCTTAAAAATCAAGAACATCGAGAAAGTCATGACAAGGTAGGTTAGGAGGGTGAGAAGAGTCAACGAGGGCAAGAACTGGAGGGCCAGGGTTATTCACCCCAAGTGGGCAATAGATGAGTAGGCCAGGATCTTTCGCAGCTGTGTCTGGTTTAGCCCTCCTCAGCCACCAACTAGGGTGGAAAGAATGCCCATGGCTAAGAGGGTGGTGCTGGTTGCGGGGGTGTTAAGCTGTAGGAGAAGTGCGAAGGGGGCGAGCTTTTGCCAGGTGGACATAACTAGGCCGGTAGTGAGGTCTAGGCCTTGGAGGACCTCCGGGAGTCATGAGTGCACGGGGGCCAAACCAATCTTTAGGGCGAGGGCCATGACAGCCATGGTGAGAGAGATGGGGTGGGACATTTGGGAAATCTCTCATTGTCCCGTGAGTCACGCGTTGGTGGTGCTTGCAAAGAGAAGTGTTGCTGCAGCAGCTGCCTGCGTAAGAAAATACTTGGTTGCTGCCTCTACGGCCCGGGGGTGATGGTGCTGCGCCATGAGGGGGAGGATGGCGAGCGTATTAATCTCCAGGCCCATCCAAGCTAGAAGTCAGTGAGAGCTGGCAAAAGTAATAGTGGTACCAAGCCCGAGCGCTATGGTGATTGTGGAGAGGATGTAAGGGTTCATTAGTAAAAGCAGGGGTCTCACCTGCATATTTGGGGCATGGGCCCAAGAGCTTGCTTAGCTTATCTTACTGGGTGAGAAGCCGGGGGGACTTTAACCCCCATAAGACACTCTATCAAAGTGGTCCTTTAAAATTCAGGCACAGCTTCGTTAGGCTAGTTTAGTGGGGGAAGGGCAGCAAGGGCGATGGGGAGGGCCAAATGTCAGAGCAAGAGGCCAAGGGTGAGGGGCAAAAAGGCCTTCCAAATGAGTTTCATAAGCTGGTCATAGCGGAATCGGGGGAAAGCTGCTCGAATTCAGAGGAAGACCACCGCTAATACGACAAGCTTTAGTATAATCTTAGTGGAGGCGGTGATTGGCATAGTGGGGGTATTGGAGGTGCCTAGGAAGAGGGCTGCAGTGAGGGCGTTCATGAAGAGAATATTGGCATATTCGGCAAGGAAGAAAAGGGCGAAGGGCCCCCCGGCATACTCGACGTTGAATCCTGAGACTAGTTCGGATTCCCCCTCAGCTAAGTCAAAAGGGGAGCGGTTGGTCTCGGCCAAGGTGGAGACGAACCACATAGCGGCCAGGGGCCAGGCGGGGAAGACCAGTCAGATGCTCTCCTGGGCGGTGGCGAAGACTTGCAGGGAGAATGCTCCGGCGAAAACAATGGTGGAGAGGAGGATGAGGCCAAGGCTTACTTCGTAAGAAATGGTTTGGGCCACGGCCCGAAGGGCCCCCACGAGGGCATATTTGGAATTCGAGGCCCAGCCTGAGCCCAGAATAGAATAAACCGCCAGGCTGGAGATGGCCAGAATGAAGAGAATGTTAAGGCTGAGGTCGGTGAGGGGGTGGGGGAGGGGAAGGGGTGCTCAAAGAGCGAGGGCCAGGGTAAGGGCAAGAAGGGGGGTGAGAAGAAATAGCGCTTGGGAGGAGGTGGCGGGGCGGATGGGTTCTTTAATGAACAGCTTAAGGCCGTCGGCCAGGGGTTGAAAGAGTCCATAAGGTCCGACAATGTTTGGGCCCTTTCGTAGCTGCATGTAGCCTAAAACCTTCCGTTCAATTAGGGTCAGGAATGCTACTGCAAGTAGTACTAGGGCCATCACGACCAGCGGGTTAATAAGATGTGTTAAAATGGTGGGGAGAAGGGTCATGAGTTGGGGGAAGGATTTGAACCTTCGTCGGAGGATCTTAGGCCCTCTGCATAACCGGGCTCTGCCACTCCAACATGCTATTATCTAAGCATGGGTTTTACGCCCCCTTGCCTGGCTTAGTTGACTTCATCAGGTGGGGGTCGGGCGTGCCCGAAGGCATGGGCCCCCCTTCTCCGGTCCTTTCGTACTGGGAGAAAGCGTAGTCATAGATAGAAACTGACCTGGATTGCTCCGGTCTGAACTCAGATCACGTAGGACTTTAATCGTTGAACAAACGAACCCTTAATAGCGGCTGCACCATTAGGATGTCCTGATCCAACATCGAGGTCGTAAACCCCCTTGGCGATATGGGCTCTGGAAGGGGATAGCGCTGTTATCCCTGGGGTAACTTGGTTCGTTGATCGGTTTTCCCGGATCATTCTAAGTCGAACATTTCGTTAACTAGAGCCGGGGCTCTGGTTTGGAGGAGTGAAGTTGTGGGGTGTGTGGTGAAGTTTCCTCTAGTGCTCCCTGTCCACATGGGGGTTTTGCTTTCCCCATGGTCACCCCAACCGAAGACATAGGAGCAGGCCCCATTCAGTTCTGGCCGGGGGCGGAGGTCTTTGACGTGGGCTGCTCTGGTGTCTTAAGCTCCACAGGGTCTTCTCGTCTTATGTTAAAATCCCCGCTTCTGCACGGGGAGATCAATTTCATTGACTGGAAAAAGGAGACAGCTAAGCCCTCGTTATACCTTTCATACAGGTCCCCATTTAAGAGACAAGTGATTGCGCTACCTTAGCACGGTCAAAATACCGCGGCCGTTAAACAATGTCACTGGGCAGGTTGGACCTCTTATTCTAAATGTGTTGGCAAGAGGCGGTGTTTTTGGTAAACAGGCGAGGCTTAATTTGTTTGCCGAGTTCCTTCTCTTTCTTTTAGTCTTTCCTTTGAGCACACCGGTGTGGGGTTAACGGGCGGGGTTGAATGTTTTTCCTGTTGGTGTGGTATCTGTCAGTACCCTCTTCTTTTGGGTCCGTTAATTTTCGGCGGGTTGTCCGTGCTGAGTTACATGTGTGCTAGGAGAAAGTCGGGGCTTTCTTATTACTCATATTAGCATGTTCTCTTCCACTGCGTGGAAAGGTCTGGTATAGGGTTGGGGCTTCGGAGGGGTTTGTTGGGATATGCGGGTGGTGTTGTGCTTGAGCTTTGACGCTTTCTATACAGGTGGCTGCTTTTAGGCCCACTGGGCTACCCTTCCTTGTATATTATAATCTTTATCCTCCCTAAAAAGTTGTATCCTTTTTCAAAGGGGCTGTACCCCCTTTGATTAACTCCCCCTTCTCCTTATTGTCATAATGGTATTGCGTTACCGAGGAACAAAGAAGGGGAGGGGCTGAACTTATATCCATTTCTCAGACAACCAGCTATAACCGGGTTCGGTAAGTTTGTCACTTCTACTCGAAGATCTTCCCACTCTTTTGCCACAGAGACGGGTTTGCCCTGAAATAGGCTGTCCTGGAGTAGCTCACTCGGTTTCGGGGCGGCGGGCTATGGTCCTCCTTGCTCGCTTGTACTAGCTAAATCATGATGCAAAAGGTACGAGCTTTAAGCTCTGCTTTTTTACACTTTACTGTTCTGTTTCATATCTCTTTCAGCATTCCCTTGCGGTACTAGTTCTATGGCGCCTTGTCTCCTTTTTTGTCGCCCATACTAGGGGGGAAAAATGTTTTAGGGTTGGTTGTGGGGGGTGTTTGGGGTTATTAATGAGGGTTGTTGAGTTTTGGTGTTTGGGCTAGCTTATGGGTGTCAGGCCGACCCGATTCGCACGGGTGAGTTCTCGGTGTAAGGGAGATGCTATACTTCTTAGCTACGTCCTGTATTATCCAAGCGCACCTTCCGGTACGCTTACCATGTTACGACTTTCCTCCCCTTTGCGTGTTGAATAGGGCTTATTTACTGTTTTCCGGGTGCTTGGTGAGGGTGACGGGCGGTATGTGCGCGCTTCAGGGCCAATTTCAGCAAGACACTCTGTTTCATGCTTACTACTAAATCCTCCTTCAGTCCCTTGTTGCAGTGGGACATTCGTGTTTGCTTGTGGTAAGCAAATGTAGCCCATCTCTTCCCCTCCCATTCACTACACCTCGACCTGACGTTTAGGGCTGTGCCAATTCTGCATACGATTTTTCCTTCTCAGGGTAAGCTGACGGCGGCGGTATATAGGTAGATAGAGCAAGGGGGGGTGAGGTTTAACGGGGGTTATCGGTTATAGGACAGGCTCCTCTAGGTGGGTCTAAAGCACCGCCAAGTCCTTTGGTTTTTAGACTAGTGTCCGTAATTCCCAGGCGGAGTGAATTGGTTAAATTCATTCGATGTTTAGGGCTGAGCATAGTGGGGTATCTAATCCCAGTTTGTCCCTCAGCTTTCGTGGGGTCAGGTAAAATAAAGTCACTTTCGTAGTTGGTCTTAGTGCTCTCGAGGTGGCGTATGACAGTCTTGGGGGCTTTCGACTTTAGTTGGTGTGTTTCCCTAACCACTCTTTACGCCGCTGTCTGTCAACTTGGGCCTCTCGTATAACCGCGGTGGCTGGCACGAGTTTTACCGGCCCTCTTAGTCTTAACTGAGTAAAGCTTTCGCTCATGGCTTAAGGTCTATCACTGCTGAATACCCTTGAGGGTGTGGCTGAACAAGGTGTCTTGGGCTGAAGGTACTGGTGTTACGCCAGTTGTGGTTGGGCCTGATACCAACTCCATGTCACATCGAAGGCGATCATGGGCATCCTCACGGGGACGCGGATACTTGCATGTGTAATTTTGACTAGAGCCGACAGTAAATATCTGAACAGAAGTCGTTGAACTCTCGCAGACCTAAGTCACTTTCGTAGTTGGTCTTAGTGCTCTCGAGGTGGCGTATGACAGTCTTGGGGGCTTTCGACTTTAGTTGGTGTGTTTCCCTAACCACTCTTTACGCCGCTGTCTGTCAACTTGGGCCTCTCGTATAACCGCGGTGGCTGGCACGAGTTTTACCGGCCCTCTTAGTCTTAACTGAGTAAAGCTTTCGCTCATGGCTTAAGGTCTATCACTGCTGAATACCCTTGAGGGTGTGGCTGAACAAGGTGTCTTGGGCTGAAGGTACTGGTGTTACGCCAGTTGTGGTTGGGCCTGATACCAACTCCATGTCACATCGAAGGCGATCATGGGCATCCTCACGGGGACGCGGATACTTGCATGTGTAATTTTGACTAGAGCCGACAGTAAGGCCAGGACCAAGCCTTTATGCCCTCGAGACCTTACGATGGTCCATCCTAACATCTTCAGTGTTATGCTTTATTTAAGCTACGATTGC